ATTCAAAACCCTCTGGTAAAATAAGAACAGCCCCCACATTCAGGGCTCCTTTTTTACCATTAGCAAGAACTTGTTTCACTTGCATATCATAAGGAATTCGAACAACTGCTTCAAATACAGTATCGGGAAGTACCGCTTGCGGAACCTCAATATCCACCGGTTTATTAGCTAAATGGCAATTGGCGCATACAATACGTCCAGTCGCTTCTCGTGGATTTTCATAACCCTGCTGTGCAAAAATGGGATATGCATTTGAAATGGATGTACGAGTGATGATATATATCATGAGCGATATGGAAATAGATCGAGTAATTTGTTCCTTTATCCAAGAAAAAGTATTTCTAGTTTGCATGGTCCAACCATTGATCCCGAAAATATATTTATACAATAAATTTGGGTAGGTCACTAATGGAGTTTCCTATCCACGATTCTGTTATTTACTGGAATAATTTGTTTTGACTCGATTAATATATATAGGAATATAGGATGAATCTCCGGGATGGGTAGAAATAGAAAGCGATTTTCAATGCTTTGCTTATGTACAACTGCAAAGTAAGAAACATTATAATTGGATTAGGTAGATAATTTTTCAGTCATTCATTGAATGATAAATCACTACAAGTGACGGAGATACGCGATTTAAATAACGGAAAATCCAATATTTTAAAATTGTATCTAGAATGACTGGAAAAGTGGAAACAAGGCCAGATATAATTTGATCATTATGAACAAATCCAAAATCCTTGTAGACAAAGCCAATCATCAGTTCCCAACCATGGGGCGAATGAAATCCGATACATAAATCAGTTAATAAAAGAAGAGAAAAAGCTTTTATTGTGTCACTTAAGTTATATAGGAATTCTTGAGCCCAAGAATTAAGAATAACGAGTTCTTTATTACCCAAAATAGAATAACCACTTAGAATAATGAAACATATTATATTTGTCGAGAAGTGCAAAATCGTATGAATACGACCCTCGTTGTGTATCTTGATTAATTGGATTGTTTCTTTGTGAATTCCTATACGAAGGTTTTGTAGATGTGTCTCCGAGTATTCCTTGATCATTTCCTCTAAGAAGAGGAGTTCCTCTAATTCTATGAATTTTTCTAGAATACTCTTTTCTTCAAGATCATTCAAAAAAGTTTCGGATTGCCTAGTGTTCCACCAATTAGTAACCCATGATTCCAGACTTTTTTGAAAGGAGAGAGAAATCCACCAGGGCAAAAATACTATAGATGCAAGATATAAAAGAGGAGTGAATGCTTTCTTTTTTGCCATTTTTTCATCTGTGAATTGTTAATGAACCCATCTCATTCGTCGACTCTATGTAATCTAATATTTCTCTCACGCATAGTTCTATTACAAGTTATCAAACCTATGAATCTATTCACTCTTTTTTATTTGTGATTTCGTGGTTAGGCCTTGAATCTAGAAAAAAATACGGAAAAAGATGAAAAATTCGAATGAATATATATGAATAAATAATATAATAAAAATTGTTTCCCTATATCTCAATCAGTTAAATTCGAAGCATATATCTCTTTTCGATGAACGCCCGGAAAAACCACTTTAAATAATGAATATGAATAGTATTCAGATTTTGAGACAAAAGAACTCCTTTTCTATCATTCTCCTTTTCTATCATTATATAAAAAAAACCTCTAATATTTCGAAAAAATTTAACTGACTATGAGTAGTCATCGATAGAATAATTGAGGTAATTTTCTGAAAAATATTGTGAAAAATGAGTGACAAAAAACGACATAAATAAATTGGCTACATTATAAGAGATCCAAATTTTTCGTCATTAAGGAGCACAAAAAGTCTAAAAAGAAGCTTCAAAAAAATTACAAGATATGATCTATCTGAATCTAAAGTTTCAATTCCAACAACTAAAAAGGGGGAATTTCCTTATTTCGAAATGGTTGATTATGAGATTCTCTTTTTTTCTTATTTTTTTATTTAATATATAATCGAGTTGTGTATGTGTATATTTCGATACATATAAAAGATCCCCCAAAAAGGTTTTTTTATACTTGTTCCATATATGTCTGCTTTGACTCGAATGAATGTTCTGAAGAAACCCCAATTAAGTTATTTTATAGAAAAAGAGGATTCTTGCTTTTTTGCCCTCCCGCGAGAAAGCATTAATTTCTCAGCTGATTTCTTAAAATACTTCAATAGGTACACGCAAGAAATAAGCCAATTCAGCAGCTTTTTGTTCCATTTCCCGTGGAGTAAAATTCTCATCAGTACGAGTCAATGGAATGGCTCCCTGGCCTCTGATATCCATATAAAGGACACGACGAGCATAAATACCCTCTTTAACTTCTATTCTGACGGACTGAATATCTTTTATAAGAAATCGGAGGAAGACCCGACGATTTTTTCCAGGGAATCCCCAACGAAAGATACACACTATTCCGTCTTTTCTATCAAATCGATCATAACCACTACCTACATTCCACGAAATTGTGCACCACAAATAGGAGCTAATAAAAAGACCCGCGATCCCATAGAAAGACATCACAATCCCTTGTGGAAAAAAAACTATTTGCTGAGACGGAAATAAAGATATCAAATTTCTACCAAGATAACTCGAGGTTCCAACCAACAAGAATCCTAATGAACCTAAAAAAAGGATAACAGCCCAGCAGAAATTACTTGTTTTTCGAGCCCCCGTTATAGGTTCTATCCATATATGTTCTGATCGACAACTCATACTTGATCCGGTTGCTTTTTTTGGAATTGAGAGAATACCCCAAATGAATTTGCCGTTTATTTCCGAAGTAACTCGCATCAACTAGCACTAGTTTGATGTGAACCTTTAGGAGTAATTCATTAAATTGGTTAGATCTAAACTAATAACACACCCTTCGTATGACTCACTAAAGATAGCCACATGTATATAGATAGACCAACTTTACAGTTCAGCTATTCGGCGATTCGGGTCTATTTGAAACTAGCTAATAGCATTTTGGGGAGATTTCGACGGAAGCCTCTTATACCATATTTAGCTAAATGGATATCTGTGTTATGATACAAGCGTCAGTTTTGAAAAAAAAAAAAGATAATATTTTGCGCCCTCGGCTCTAAACAATCTTGTTTTTTTGAACATGAAGAAATAAAGAAGCCATTGCGATTGCCGGAAATACTAGGCCTACTAAAGGGACCAAAACAGAGGGAAAATTAAGAGTTGTCATAGAATGGGTACCTCGATTTACTATTTGTACCTGTTATTATTATTTAGATTTTATATTTATAATATATATTATTTATAATATAAAGATATCTTATCTTATTATATAATATATATAAAGATCTTACTTATATCTTATATATATTTAATTTATTTATTATTTATTATACTTATATCTTACTTATATATAATATAAAAATATTATAATATANNATTATAATATAATATATAGTATTTATATTTATATTATAATAATTTGATTTGATTATAATTTGATAATTCTAAATTGGAATTATTACTACTTAAAATTTTTATTAATATCTATATCTATTAAGAATTAATTATTAATTAAAAATAATATAAGTATCTACTATCTAAGTCTAAGTGAGTATATAATGTAGTTTTTCATCTTTCTACATGAAAAATTTGAGAGGATATGGATGAGATATTATTTTCTTCATTTTTTGCTCTTGTCTTCGAATTTCATTCACTAAGCAAAAAGTTTTTTTTAATGAATTAGATTCTATTTATATTGATTATTCTATTTATATTGATTCAAGGGTTTGTTAGAATCCCATCCAGCAGGGATTCTTAGTCAAAATAGGATTATCGTACGCTATAGAAAGATAAAAAATTCTATACTATATTTTCTAGATTTTAATTTAATTATATATGACGAGAAGAAGATTTTTTTATTTGCCTAATTTCACGAAAAAAAGAATTTCATCTTTTATCTTGTTAATAGAGACTTCTTGATCAATAATCAGGAATATAGAAAAAGGGTCAAATTTCCGATTTTATGTGACTTTTGATTCGTTATACAATTAGATCTTATGTCAACAAAGAAAACCCATTCGTCTCAATTTCACTTGTATTCCGATAAACGAATTACTTGTTTGCTCAAAATAATGGACTTAATGTTCTAATTTTGATTCAAAGGAAAGAAAGTGTGGAGTTGAAATAACTCACTCAGAACGCCTTTTAAAGGATTACGTGGTACGATTAGATCGAATAAACCCTTCTGGAATAAATACTCAGACGCTTGTGAACCTTCGGGTACTGTTTTATTCAATGTTTGTTCAATTACTCTTTTACCCGCAAAGGCAATGTAGGCATTGGGTTCGGCAATAATGATATCCCCCAACATACCAAAACTGGCTGTCACCCCACCAGTAGTAGGAGATGTAAGGATTGGTACATAGAATAACTTTTTATTTGATTGATAATCATATAAAGCAGAAGATATTTTAGCCATTTGCATCAAGCTCAAACTTCCTTCTTGCATACGTGCCCCTCCGGAAGCACACACTATAATAAGAGGTAGAAATTCTTTAGTAGCATATTCAATCAAACGGGTAATTTTCTCCCCGACTACGGATCCCATACTACCCCCCATAAACTGAAAATCCATAACCCCTATTGCTACGGAAATACCGTTTAATTGCCCTATGCCTGTTTGAACAGCCTCGGTTAATCCTGTCTTTCTTTGATAAGAATCGATACGATTTTTATAAGGCTCCTCCTCCGAATGAAATTGAATGGGATCCAGAGAAACCATGTCTTCATCCATAGGCTCCCAAGTACCCCGATCGATCGAAAGTTCGATTCTATCAGAACTACTCATTTTCAAATGATATCCACATTGTTCACAAAGATTCATTTTTGATTTAAAAAATTTCTTATAATTTAATCCATAACAATTTTCGCATTGAACCCACAAATGCTTGTATTTTTGAGTTACATCCAGATTAGTAGAACTTTGTCGTATACTCCTTCCGGCTTTTTTACTACTATTTCCAC